GAAGTTCAGAATCCTCGATGCCAGTCCGAGTAGGCGCGGCCGAGCAATCAAGCTCTATTATAGGAGTTATAGATGGCCAGCCTAGGTCATGGGTCTAATCTAAAGGGAAGGTTGAATCCTCTTTCGGGGAGGACATATCTCCCTCTTCTTTCTGTTGGCGATCTCATCTCTGTTGATGAATAGAAGAAAGAGATAGATCAAGTATAGCTTGGGTTAAAGCCAGCAAGCTATGAGTTTGGCATAAAAGTCTGAGACCCTGAGACAGATATAGAAGGTGGGCCAGAAAGTCCCTCTCCCTTCGTGGTTTAATTGGAAAGCCCGGTTGACTTCAAGTAAAACTAAAGAAAAGCGCTACTGCAAGGTCGGACTTTAGGCTTAATTGGGCGGATTCATCTGTGTTTCGGGTAAAGGCTAAATGGGACTGTCCTTTCACCTTTTTTCGACCCGGAATCACTTGCTGCTGAGGGGTTGGAACTCTTTCTTTAGCTGGCTCTATTGCTCTTTGGCACCTTCTTTGTTTAGCAAAGTCTAGTGCCTCCCCTGCCACTGGCGATCGAAGTCTTGATCTACTCTTTGCTTTTCTTCCTCTCTACTTAAACTGGGATATTCATAGACCTCTTCCTCTGGGCTATTCAATGCAATGGGCTATTCAAAGCCAGTCTATTGATTTTCCTTCTATGGCCTAAAGTCTGCTTTCCAAAACGAGAGTTTGACATGCCACACGGAACTTATCACAAGGAGGTCAAAAAAGGCGATTTAGCCCAGTTTGAAGGCCTCTAATTTTAAGTACTTTGCAGCTGGCTTTCCACAAGCTTCCTTGCTTTGTGCTGCTTCCAAAGAGACTGGTTTACGCGATACTGGTTAGGCAGGGTTGGTTTGCAAGGACTGGTTTCGATGCCGGTTTCCGAATTGGCTTGTGGCTGGGATGCTGCCCTTATGGATTGGAGGGGTCAAGGAACGAGTGGAAATACTTATCCTTCGGACCCTCGCTCAATCTCATATCAGTCAGTCTACTTGCTACACTCCTTGGTCTACTCTCCTGATCTTCCATTCCTACTATGTCTAGCGCAACCTATTGAGCCTATGAAAGCTCGGAATTGCTTCATTTCATTCGACTTCGTTCAACCTTCCCCTTTGGAGGCTTCTTTAGACTAAAATACCATAAGAGCAATAAGCCAGTCACAGGCAAACAACCTCTTGAGTCTCTAACTTCCGCCCAACTACTGGTCGGCCACTGCTGCCTACGATCCAGTGTGCAGGGTGCTCGCTGATCGGAAACCTTTCCCAAGAAAGACTTTCTTCACTGAAGGCTCTTCAAGGTAAGCAAAGCTTTACTAACAAAATACCGAAAAGAAGCCAATTCCCCCTAGTGACTCTGGTTCGAAAGGGGCCGCTCTCTGGCTAGGATCTGATTTGCTATGTCCTCATTCCATCGGTGGAGAATTTTCTATCCCACTCGTTATTCACCCAGCGATTGGATTGAGATTTCCGTATCGGAATCTTCTCCATCTGAGGGAAGTTGTTCTATAGGGGCCCCCCCGGTCTCCAATAGTTCCGCTTCTGAGGCGTCCACTGGGATCCGAGATGAGCATCTAAAGATGACTGACATGAGTCAGGAATTGAAAGATGTCTGTCTCTTTTTTAAAGGGAAAATGGAAGAGATAGGGGTTGATTTGCCGTCCACCTGGACTCTCGAAGGATTTACGCAGCTGGTGCTTGGGGAAGAGGAGGTCTTCGACCCCTCTTATCTATCGGATGTCTATTCGAACCTTTTAGAGTATGGCTTAAAAAGTTGCTATTGGGAGGAAGCTTTCAACTATATTTATTTGATTTATGGTATTATTTAGGTCGTTCTCTAATTTCACTTCTTTTTTAAATGCCCGCGGGCCACCACATATCGTATCAATCTATTGCCCTGTTTGCATTAATGATGGATGGCCTTTTTGATCTCATTCGTCTTCCGATCTCGTTTTTTTGTTAAATTTGATTCTCTCTCGAGATTTCTTTTTGGGTTGTAGTCTTTTTTAGCGGTGGTACGCTCAATAAGAACGAGGCCCGCCCCTGAAATGGGGCGGGGAAGGAGAAGTGGGAAGTGGGTCTCCTTCGCTTTACTAGAAGTTTTTTGATGCGCGAGGAATTTTCTGAGAAAGGATTGGTAAGCAGCCAAGCGAGCATTCCTGTGTGATTGGGGATAGGTAGGCACAGAGAATCGTCCCTTTCCTGTGCTATCAAGGATAAGGATAAGGATGAAGTGCAGGATCTACTCTGAGAAATCCATCTATGAGAGGGAACAGAGTGACAGCCTACATGAATGAGTAGCACGATCAACTGCTCTTCAGAAAGAGGGCTACTCAAGGAGTTTAGGGATTGCAAGCTTGGGATTACAACGAGATACCAGGACTTTTTAGGCCGTTCATCGAGCCTCCACTTTCTTGTACTAGCTGACTAAAGGCGAGCTACTTTTAAGAATTCTCTAATTAACTAAGCTCTTTCCTTAGATGGAGTTCCCCCTATGACAGAAATGCTTGCCCCTGAATGTGGATCTATTGGATTTTTCTTTGCCTTTAACTGTTTAATAATTCTTTCCTATTAGCGAGCTAGTGAAGTACCTCTTAGCTTAGGAAAGCGGGTTATAGCAAGCCAGTTTAAAAGCGGGCTCTAGGACAGTTTGAAAGTTTCCCAAGGAAGGAATATTGAAAAGAGCAGGAGTTTTTCCAGCAAGTTTGAAAGCCTTTAAGCATTCCCCGGTGCTTATGCACCTTCTAAAAGTCTCTGTCCCTGTATCGTAAAACTATTAAGGAAACTTCTTTAATAAGCATAGCTTATAAAAATTGTATAATAGCTAACCAACAGCTTGAAAGCGGACTGCTACAGTACTGATTTGATTTGGATTGCTTTCCTCCAGCTATACTACAGAAGGAATTGCTTTCCCTGGCTTTAGAGGTTTCAGCTTGACTTTGATTAAATTAATTGGGCATTTGTCCCGTCACAAGAATAAGCGGCAACCCCTTCTCTTCCTTAGTGGCACAAGCCTCCTTTTCTATTCATGGGAGCTGTAAAGGGAGAACTCAATTCCATTCTTTTTGAAAGCATAACTTGGGCTGTTGTCGAGCTATCCCTCACCTCGATTCAAATACAGATAAAAGTCTATCTGGCCCTCATAGGAATCGAGGAAAGAAGGATTTTAGCAGCAGGGTAGTTGGAATAGTTCTCCGCTGTTCGAGCTTTAGAGGAAATAGCAAATCCTAGATCACCCTTTTGAACTAAACTCTGGGAATTGATAGATAGCAAGAAGTTACGCCGTCACACTATCTGGTTCAGGAAGTTCTATAGCTTGATTTGATTGGCTAATCCGAACAAAAAAAAGAAACCTAATAAAGGAAAAGGCATTTAGGACATCAATCCCGAGGGGAAGAAAAGAGGCACGAGTGATATCTCACTTATTAAAGCAAAAGCCATAACCCTAGATGCAAAGATCCACAGGCACTCCTAAGGCTTGGTGAGCACTTAGCTTTGAACTTTGAAATAGTTACCTTCTCCATTTGATTTAGAGAAAGTATGCTCCTGGCTTGCCACCCGAAGAAGGGAATTCTATTGAATACATTCCTCCGAGACTGATTTGTTTTCTGGTAAGGCAGCCCTATGATCTCAATAGAAATGCGTTGATAGAATCTCTGAACGTTGCTACTGGTAGTAAAGAGTTTGGGTTGGGAATGAGTGAAAAACTCATCATAGAAAACAACAGAATTCACGCTTGCGCTTGACCTTAGATGGCTTTCCCGATGATGATTCACCAAAAAGTGCTGGTTTCTATATAGCTATGATAATTCTCGCGATGACGGTGACAGCCGCGGCTGCAGGGTTCTCATCAATACGATAATTCACAAAAATCAGTCTTTTCGAGTAATATATCTGGCGCGTACTTCAGCTGAAAGCATATTTCTATTCATCATTTGAAATATGTTTTTAATTCTTCCTTTCTTAAGAGACTCCTAAGTCCCAGGCATCCGGTTACCTTTTTGCTGACTCCCTCGCAGCACTATTTCACTTATTCAAAAATTGAATAAAAGAGATGCGGGTTTTCCGGTGTCAGTCTTGCTTCTGCTGGGCTAGCTCTTCCCCGGGAGCTGACCCGAGAACTCTAATAGCTCTATCTTAGTGAGTGTTGGCTAAGAAGCTCTTTTCGGCAACAGAATAGTACTCCTATTCATTCCTATTCTTTCTCGCTGCTTTTCGATAGCGTAATTTCGTACCTAAGGGAAAGACTCTCTCTTGCGCTATTTACTCCTAACCCTAACCTATTATGCTTCTTCCGCTTAAATGATTTAGGAATGACCGGCAGTGCGGTAGCAAAGGAAGAACAGGACTCGGCTTAACTGTATGTTCTGTTCTATACCACGTGGAAAGCCAATAGGCCAATTCACTTTAGCATACCACTCTGGCAGAAAATAGTCTATTTGCCATAGGCGCCCTGTAAACTAGCTCCAAATGGTACTGGATTGAAGCTAGTCTACATTCAGCCCTTGGAATTTCATAATGACTCTCAGACTTTGCAGAAGCGTCGGGCCTCCCCATCAGTTGGCATAAAAGTCAACTCTTCCTTTCCAGGAAAGGAGTTGACAGGCACTTTATTTCGGGCATTCTTGATCTGTCTAGGAGATAACAAACGTCAAGGGGCTTGGCTTGGTTCACCCTCTCTGGTACATCCTAGGACATTAGAGTGAGATGTCGGCCGTTCCACTCGCGAGTAAAGAATCTTTACCACTACTACCTACTAACTTCTCGCCTAATCCCTCAGGAAAGTTGACCGACTAAGGCCTCTTCAAAGCCGGACGGAGGATCACTTTTTCTTTGAACGAATCTTGCTCTCTTATCTGCTTCTTCTTTTGTTGACAATTCTTCTGTTGTCGTAGAGGGAAGAACTGGTCTTTCAGGGCCCCGACGGGTCAATGCTTTGGATTCAGCCCTTCTTATGGACTTCCCCTGTCTCAGTTCATGTCTAACTGGCACCTAGGGGGAACCCGGCCTTTCATCATTCCATTCCTTACCATCTTTCGGTAGCAGCATCCGGAGCAAGAACTGGTAGTCTCCCATGGTCCAGGGGCCTTCGTTCCCTCTTAAGTAGATAGGCTGGTCTATTTCGCCTTCGCTACAACCAGGAAGCTTTGACGGAAGTCCCATATCTGAGTCGCCGGAGATGCAAGTCTCCCATTGGTTCGAAGAAAACCAGAAATGGGCGGGATCTTTCATCGATAGCTATTCATTTGAGTCTTCGGGTAGCATTGCTTTGCTTGGCATCGGTCTATCGTAGTCCCCATTGCACCGCTAGATAAGAGGTTAGAATCTCAATCATGACAGTAGCAGAAATAGACAGAAAAAGTAAATAAGGATACATTGAAAACTATAACTGACCCGTGTAGTTCGGTTAACTCAGTAGCTAATTATATACAGGGTTATATAAGAGAAAAGATTCCTGTTTTAGTGAAACGTTATGTACCTTGGTCGCCCCCTCTCACAAGGGATTAAGTGGGTTCCTACTTGGAAGGCCCTACCCACATCTCAACGTGTGGCACGTAGGTTTCGTAAGGCGGCACAAAAGTTGAAGTTACCAGTTCGCTGGAGTTCAATATTTACTTCGTTCGCTTATGAACTTAAGGACTTTGCATTTCTCACATTCCAAATGAGATCGATTTCGGCTCAGATGGGATATGGTTATGTGTCCGGTGCTGGTTATTTGTGGGTACCCCTTCAGAGGTATATCTTTGATCCTAATAATCACCTTCTATCATTATGGGCGTCAAGCCTGTATGAAGAGAGGACTTATAACGGTCATTTGAAAATGCTTCTGTTTGGCGCTAAATCGATGTTATCGTTTGGCCGACTGGGTATGAAGGTAGAGGGAGGGGGAGAAACTCCCATTAGAATGTCCGTCTCAGAGGGGAACTCGGGTTGATAGCTATATAAGATGTAACTTGACTCAAATAGGAATGGTGCTACCCATTTTCCTTTATTTACGCTGGTGGGTCTTCGAGTGGCTTTCAACTCCAGCAAGAGTATGCGCAGCAAGAAAACTAAAGCGCAGCAAGAAAACGTATGCAGCAAGAAAACGTATGCGCGTAAGCGCAACGGCTTTCGCGCTAGTGCGCTCATCCGCTGCTTCTTGCTTTAGGCTTTCGCGCTAGTGCGCTCACCCCTGTTGTAAAGGCAACGGCTTTCGCGCTAGTGCGCTCATCCCTTGCTTCTTGCTTTAGGCTTTCTTAGTTAGCACTCACCCCTTGCTTGGTTAGTCAAGAAAGTGGCTTCGCTCCTCTCCTGTAAGTCGAGTTGCTTCGCTCCTCCACCATAGAAAGGGGAAAATCCTAAGCTGTATTGCTAGTTTCAGACCTCGTGTAGGGAGACTCCTGAAGGTAGGTCCGCGTGCTATTCATCTATTAAAGAGGCTGCTCCCGAGAAGTCTTCTGTTGGCCTAGTATCTCAATGACGAATTGCATGTGTTAAGCATAACATTGGGTTCACTTAGAAATCTTCCAGTCGTGCTTAAAAGACGGCTTTTTGACATGCTTTTCTCCTCGATTGACAAAAGATGTTTACTTAAGGAATTACTTTCCAAGCAGGTCTTCGAAATGACCTCTTCCGAATGAGTGATCCAAAATTCTCGGAGTTTAGCAACTCGATAGTACGTCGAATTTTGGATTGCACGAGAAAGGAAAAGCCTGGGCGAGAAGAATCTTCCAGGGAAGTCTTAAGAATCTACGTACGCTATCAGATCGTCTGAAGTCAGGAATCTCGCAACGGTTGGAGAAGTCGGATGCCGCAGCCCAGGGTGTGCTTGGGGCTCTACTAATCTCTTAATCCCTCTTGAGACCTGTTGAGACCTATTAAGCGGCCGGTCTAACCCTTCTTCTAGTTCTAGATTACCACTATTCTTTGTCGAATCCCTAGGAGAGGCCGAGTGTAGCAACTGCTAGAAGGAGAGAGCGCGGGTTTCGATTCATCGTAAGATAAGAACAGAGCAAACCCAATCCAATCGGATGGACTAAGATCCCCCAACTCTCAGCATCCAAACGAGAGGGAGTTCGCGCATTTAAAGTAAGCTACCTGAATTACTGACTAGTAAAGGACAGAAAGAGTTTGGAGAGACAGGTTTGTCGGATCCGTCGGTTGAATTATTTGTTTATATAGTGTGTGTGCTGTCAATCGGCTGCTTTCTTAGGGCCGTTAACTCACACGCGTTGCGATGTACTTGCTTCTACTTTTCTTCGTCGAGATTGGGTTGGTGTTCCGTGACTGGCCTTTCTCTTGTTGTTGTCGAGTGCCTGCAGCTTGACTTCTTTCATTCTTGCTTTGTTCTTCCTCCTCATGCGAATCGAAGACCCTCATCCTCCGTTGAGAAATAATAGTATAGTAAGCTCTTCTTCCGTATCAATACAAGATCGTCGGTTGAAGGCTAGAGAGAGGAAAGAATTGTATTTTACTATTTTAACCGATTGTTTATGTCGACCCTACGCTACGATTCTTCTTCTCTTATGAAATTTCTAGTTAGATGAACACTGCTCTGCTGCATGACGGAGTGATCTTTCCCTCTTATGAAAGCCGGTATCTCACTTTCGAAAGAGAGTCTCGACGTGGCGGTGTACACCTAGCTCCATAGCTGGGCTAGTCACTGGCTAGAGGGCGACCGACCTACCGGACCGGAGGCAGCCGAGAATGTTATGTAAAAAGGACCAAGGAGGATCCTATCCTAAAGGAGAAGGAGGAGGAGTAGGAGCTAGCTTTAGGGGCGGAATCGAAGCGAAGAAATTCGTTCATGCCACGACGATCTATATGGAAGGGCAGTTTTGTTGATGCATTCCTCTTGAGAATGAAGAAGAAGAGAGATCTTCTTTTTAACAGGAAAATTTGGTCACGTAGATCTTCTATTTCGCCGGAATTCGTTGATTGCTCCGTACGAATTTACAATGGAAAAACTCCTGTTCGTTGTAAGATTACTGAAGGAAAGGTTGGTCATAAATTTGGAGAGTTTGCTTCTACACGGAAACGAAGACCTTCGAGAACAAATATTGGACCGGGAAGAAAAAGGGGGAAAAAGTAAAGTCTAAGCGCATATGGCACGAAAGGGAAATCCTATTTCGGTAAGACTTGATCTGAATCGTAGTTCAGATTCAAGTTGGTTTAGTGAGGGCGACCGCGAAAGTCACCGAATGGGTCAGTCTTTTAGTTCTCCCAGATTAGAATATCAAAGGAGGACGTTGCAGATGCCCGGGGCGGACACGACTTCTTCTAAGGCTAGAAGACCACTGGAAGACACCCAGGACTATAGCATGTCGTGAAAGAAGCACACTGGACGGGCGTGCTTCGACCGTGTCTCCGGGGCACAGTTGAATGTAGATATCATGAACGCGAGGTGCAGGATACCAGGCCGAGAAACCCGGGCAACCATTCCCCTATGTGCCAATCGCTAGCGCATCCAGGGCCCCGGCGCCCAGCTCAGCTGGAGAGGCCTAGCCTGATCTGAGAAGTGCTAATTCGGTTCGGATAGACTTCATTCAAGAATGCCACCGCCCCGGGAATCAATAAGAAAACAAGTGCTAAGTTTCAGATCAGTGAATAAACCGAAAGGAAAGAAGAGACCTTTCTCGCTCAGCGCCTAAAGCGCACTATGCTCCGCTTCAACTTAGGAGAGTTTTCGGTGGAACCGGTGAACCACGCGAGCTGGTTAGATGCGTGGGACAGAGGGCTCGTAGTACCTGCTAGCGCGGCTACGCAGTGGAAGGGAAGGAGCCTAAATCGACCCCCTTCTTTTTTTCAAAGAAAAAAGCAGTAAGGAGTAAGGAGATTAAACTCTCGGATGAGACTAAGCAGCTACCGACCGTTCCGACGCGCCCTTGACCTATTTTGATGTTGACCAAAAACCTATCTCTAAAGTGGAGCCTAGTTTAAGCTGTCAAACAAGTGATGATTGAATGAAAGAAAAACCAAACGTAGGGATATGGATGGAGTCTCGCTCAGTAAAGAGAGTTGTAGGATTCGTAAAACAGGAGAAGATTACTTTCAAATGACAACTGCTTCTTCCTGCTGCGAGGGCCTTGCACGAAACCAAACCGCCCCCCGCCCGATCAAGTACCTGTTGCTTCGCTGGTAGGCCTACTTAGGTTAGGGTTCCAAACCTCAGTTCTTACCAACCTCCGGTGTGTAATCTACATCTTTCTAGCTAGAACTCGGTCGAATAAGAATCATTGATTCCCTCTGCTGTCAATTTCTTATTCATTGCGTTCGGCCTTCCACGCCTTTCCTTACAGGAAAGCGGCTTAAAAGCGCCTCTCTTTCCATATAGTCAAGAGAGTTGCTCCGCTCCTCTCTTTCCAGCAAGAAAACGTATGCGCAGCAAGAAAACGTATGCGCGTTAGCGCAACGGCTTTCGCGCTAGTGCGCTCATCCGTCTTGCGCAACGGCTTTCGCGCTAGTGCGCTCACCCCTTGCTTCTTGCTTTAGGCTTTCGCGCTAGCGCACTCAATCGTTGCTTGGTGCGCAATGGCTTTCTTAGTTAGCGCTTACCCCTTGCTTGGTTAGTAAAGCGAGCGGCTGAACGCTCCTTTCTCATCTCAAACCATAACTAGTCTTCACGTTAGGGAAGATAAGGGAAGACCGCCTGAGCGAAGCGACCGAAGGAACTTGACTTATCCGAACCGAACGATAGCGGCTTAAAGCGTTGCCTATCACGAGCAGCCTCGCTCCTTGATCGGCGGGGAGGAGCATCTCAAAGTATGGGGCAAAGGATGTTGCGTTTTGACTTTGTCTCCCGGGATCCACCACAGGTTGGGTTTGAGAGCCGTGTGATGGGTGACTATCCAGCACGGTTCGGAGAGCACTTTTAGTCTGCGCTGGTGAATGGAAGCCCCCCCTATCAAGCAAGAAGGAAGCGGCTCTTCCCACGGCGGAGTCACCATTGACTCTATTTATTATTATGGTAAATCAGTGTATCAAGATGTCAATCTGAGATCTTATTTCGGTTCGATACGTCCACCTACGAGACTCACCTTTGGCTTTCGTCTCGGTAGGTGTATTATTATACATTTTCCCAAAAGAACATTCATTCATTTCTTTCTTCCCCGTCGACCACGACGACTGAAACGACGCGAAAAATCCAGACCCGTAAAGGAGAAGGGCCGGTGGGGGGCATTTGGGAAAGTCGGGCCGATCGGGTGTCTTCATTCAAGCGACGGTACAGAAGAAGAACGAAACGAAGTGAGAGGCCGGGGGGCAGGGAAAAGAGTCGAGTCGATCAGGCTCGACGATCGGGAGAAGCAAAACGAAATCCGGATTTGGCCGAAAAAGAAGCAAGGCTATGGATACCATGACCGATCACCATCGATAAAGAAGAATCTTTCTAAATCACTTCGTGTCAGCGGGGCCTTCAAGCATCCGAAATACGCCGGGATTGAAAATGACATAGCGTTCCTGATAGAAAATGACGACTCCTTCAGAAAAACAAACTTATTCAAGTTCTTTTTCCCAAAGAAGTCCCGCTCCGACCGCCCGACGAGTCATCTACTTAAAAGGACCCTCCCCGCAGTCCGCCCTTCCTTGAATTATTCGGTCATGCAATACTTATTGAATACAAAGAACAAAATGCATTTCGACCCCGTCGTAGTTCTCAATCATTTCGTGGCACCGGGCGTGGCTGAACCATCTACGATGGGGGGAGCTAATGCACAGGGAAGAAGCTTAGATAAAAGAATACGTTCTTGCATCGCTTTTTTTGTAGAAAGCTCGACCAGCGAGAAAAAGTGTTTGGCCGAAGCCAAAAAGAGGGTGACCCACTTTATTCGCCAAGCGAATGATCTTCGCTTCGCGGGAACAACAAAAACCACCATCTCGCTCTTTCCTTTCTTCGGTGCTACCTTTTTTTTTCCAAGGGATGGGGTTGGGGTGTATAATAACCTTTTTTTTGAGGATGCCCGGGAACAACTCCTAGGTCAATTAAGGAGAAAATGTTGGAACCTCATGGGTAAGGATAAGGTAATGGAATTGATAGAGAAATTCATAGACCTAAATAGGATAGGAGAATTGATAAGGGGAATAGAGATGATGATAGAGATCATACTGAGAAACAGAAGAATTCCGTACGGGTACAACTATTATTTGAACGAAGTTAAAAAAATGCGATCTTTGTTGTATAATAGAACAAACACTAATACCAACATTGAATCGGTCAAGATCAAATCTGTTTATCAAAGTGCTTCTCCGATTGCTCAAGACATCTCTTTTCAACCGAGGAACAAAACAAGATCATTTCGTTCCATTTTTAGTCAAATAGTGAAGGATATTCCATTAGTAATGAAAAAAGGGGTGGAGGGGATCCGTATATGTTGTTCAGGTCGATTAGAAGGTGCAGAAATAGCTAGAACTGAATGCGGAAAGTATGGAAAAACATCTCGTAATGTATTTAACCAGAAAATAGATTATGCTCCTGCGGAAGTATCTACTCGTTACGGAATCTCAGGTGTCAAAGTGTGGATTTCATATAGTAAAAAAAAAAAGGGACGTGCTATATCCGAAACGTACGAAATATAGTAAATATCGTAAAGGCAGATGTAGTAGGGGTTGCAAACCGGACGGTACACAACTTGGTTTTGGAAGATATGGCACTAAAAGTTGTAGAGCTGGTCGTCTTTCATATCGAGCCATTGAAGCAGCGCGTCGTGCTATAATCGGACACTTCCATCGTGCTATGAGCGGACAATTCCGAAGAAATGGTAAGATATGGGTAAGAGTTCTCGCAGATATCCCTATTACCGGGAAACCTACAGAAGTAAGAATGGGAAGAGGAAAAGGAAATCCTACGGGTTGGATTGCTCGTGTGTCCAGGGGACAAATCCTATTTGAAATGGATGGTGTGAGTTTGTCAAATGCTCGACAAGCCGCTACATTAGCGGCGCATAAACTATGTTCGTCAACCAAGTTTCTTCAGTGGTCGTAAGCTTATTAATCTGACCAAAATTCTCCATTTTGGTACACGCCAAAGCCTTCCATTTCGCCGGATTGAAAGAGCCATCAATCACTATGATCTCTTTCTTAGAAAAGAAATTGCGTAAATTCTGCCTTTTTTTCTCCCATGCTTTCCGTTGGTCAACAACCAACTAAAGTGCTCTATACTTCTTCACTACTCGTACAGGGAAGGTGGAAGAAATTCAGTCTCTCTTTTTTTTGGGGGGAGCAGAGCAGTCAAAGAATGAACCAAACCAAATGATTGTTCTAGAATGGCTATTCCTCACAATTGCTCCTTGTGATGCAGCGGAACCATGGCAATTAGGATCTCAAGACGCAGCAACACCTATAATGCAAGGAATAACAGACTTACATCACGATGTCTTTTTCTTCGTTATTCTTATTTTGGTTTTCGTATCATGGATCTTGGGTCGCGCTTTATGGCATTTCCACTATAAAAAAAATCCAATCCCGCAAAGGATTGTTCATGGAACTACTATCGAGATTCTTCGGACCATATTTCCTAGTATCATCCCTATGTTCATTGCTATACCATCATTTGCTCTGTTATACTCAATGGACGAGGTAGTAGTAGATCCAGCCATTACTATAAAAGCTATTGGACATCAATGGTATCGGAGTGCGCCTCTTCACGAGGGTGATTAAAGTGCAACGAAATGCCTTAAGAATATGGTTCGCGAAGCATCTGGCTTACCGGTAATCTCCCATTCCCGCCGTCGAGAGACTTTAATAACTATAGCATGCCAGAAACGGGGAGTTGAGGTGGTTAGACCTATACCCCGAAATGCTCCCAGCATAGGAGAGGAGCCTATGGTTCCATTCTTGTTGTTGCTGGAGGTACACATCCCTCTTCTCGGTGTGGAACGATATACGAGAAATAGATGCTCAGCCTGCAATGTCCGATAACGGCGCTGAAGTAGTGAATCTATCGGCACCATAGCAGTGGTATACAACTTTGGACCTAACGGCCGGCCTAGTAACCTTTCGGAATGGGGGATCCCCGTTGGCAACAACCACGGTAGTAGTTGCGGAACTACTGGGCCGGGAGAGGAGCGAAAGCCACTTGCTTGACCAACCAAGCAAGGGGTGAGTGCGCTAGCGCGAAAGCCTAAAGCAAGACGGATGAGCGCACTAGCGCGAAAGCCGTTGCGCCTTAGTGGAGCACATACGTTTTCTTGCTGCGCTTTAGTTTTCTTGCTGCGCATACTCTTGCTGGAGAGGACAACCTCTTGTTCCTGCTCCTCTTTCTTCGCTTCGGGGACGGAGGTCCTACGGTAGGTAACAGCAGGCACAAGCAAGTTGACCGAAGGGGACCAGCGCTTCTACTCCTCCACCGAGGAGCCGTTCTTGCGAGAAGCAAGGGATGTCGTGAACGGTGGGAGGTCACAGAGAATTGACCTATTCATAGAGTGATCCTATAATCGATACAGGATATAGACTATCTCATTCTTTATTCTATTCTATTTCTGAAAAAAAAAAAAGAAGGGTGACTCAACTTCTCAGCTAGAGTTGGTGGTGGGACCTGTTGGCATAATGCACGCTGGAACGTGGGAATTCGAGGTCTCATGAACTACTACTAAAAACCTACTTTCTTTTTGTTTTGTTTGTGGACAAACGATATCCGGTCAGGCCTATGGCTGGATCCTTTTAGATCTACGGGCCGGCCGGCCCCGGCCGTTTACATGAGCATAGGGAATCTATACTCGAGCGTTCCACTGGGCCCCTGACAGGATAGGTGAGGAATCACTCTGGATCCTCTTTTTTTGGGCTACAACTTCGCCGAGCCGACTAGCATCCCTTTCCACTGTGCATTTTTCGAACAAAGAAGACGACTATAGGATCGAATTCGCTCTTCAAGAAACTGCTCGTCCCATACCTTCTGCCTGTCTCATATGTGTGGAACCTGGTCTTTTTCGGTTCCAGCCTCTCCCTCGAATACATAGGGTAGGTAGGGCTGGGTGAGAAATGGTTCCCTCTTGCCAATAAACTTTCCCCGGCCTTCGATTAACCTTACTCATAAAGGGTCTTACGGTCGGGAGAACTACCTAACTAAAGAAAAATAGTGTTCTTTCTAAGAGTAGGCGTGGAGAGCTTTTTGCGGGGAAACTTGCAAGTACAGTTTGGGGGGAGGCGGGCGTCGACCCTACCTTATGAGTATTCGGACTATAACAGTTCCGATGAACAGTCACTCACTTTTGACAGTTATACGATTCCAGAAGATGATCTAGAATTGGGTCAATCACGTTTATTAGAAGTCGACAATAGAGTGGTTCTACCAGCAAAAAGTTATATACGTTTTATTGTAACATCTGCTGATGTACCTCATAGTTGGGCTGTACCTTCCTTAGGTGTCAAATGTGATGCTGTACCTGGTCGTTTAAATCAGACCTCTATTTCGGTACAACGAGAAGGAGTTTACTATGGTCAGTGCAGTGAGATTTGTGGAACTAATCATGCCTTTATGCCTATCGTCGTAGAAGCAGTTCCTAGGAAAGATTATGGGTCTCGGGTATCCAATCAATTAATCCCACAAAGCGCGGAAGCTTAAGCGGAAATGAAAGAGGAGGGTGAGGGAAGCCACTAAATTGAGGGACGAAGTAGCTCGCTCTAACGCTCGTTTAGTAGACAGCGAGTGGAGTGCATAAGCCCCTTTAGAGATAGGGGTGAGTACTACACGAGCTCGTAAGTAAAGTACGGAACGAGCCTTGTCTACGAAGCAGAGCGACCTCATCTTGCTTGCTTCTGGCGAAGCTTCTAGCTCTAAATAATAGGAATTCGGGTATGGCAGGAATACTGTCGACCATTACGAGCGATAGCGAAGCCAAGCCGTATAAAGGCGAGCAGCCCTTATAGCAATAGCAAACGGCCTACTTATAGCCTATCAACAGGTCAGTCAATATCAGTAGGGTTCCTCTTGCCTAACGGAGTCAGCCCAACATGGACAATGATAGGCAGACCAAAGATTTACGCAGTCCTTGCGTGCTTGCTTTGCGCACCGGCATAGCAGAATTCGAATCCGCTGGCTCAGATGAGTGGCTCTTGGCTTCGTAAACATATCTATGTTCTTGCTTTTTCACTACCAATGAGTAGGCTGCTTTGGATGCTTATGGAGATATGGCTTTGGTAAAGATCTGCTTAGCGTGTGCTTTCTCGGGTGCTACTTAGAATAGAGATAGTCAGACTCTAACTTGAGAATGTTATAGCGCTGTGAAATAAGGACATTCTGATCGACCCGATTGGCTCTCGTTCTGGTTTGGCGGTCTTAAGAAAAGCACAAAATCTTTCTTCCTGGTTGGTGTACTAGGGCGAGGCGAATCCCAACCCCTTCGTTAGCTAGCTTAGCTTTCCCTCTTTTCAATCTATATCAGATCCTCCATTACTTCTTCGCCAATACCTTTTAGCTTTCCTTTAGCTGCTACCTTTTCCCAGTCCACGCCCAATCAGAGTAGTCAGTGTGCCTGCTCCGTCCTTCTTTGACGAAATGGATGCTGTAGGAGAGGTTGGGAAGGAGGGACTTCGCTAAAGATGGTCTGTCTGTGCGCGAGGAAGGTCTTTTTCCTTTCTCCTTCCATTGCTTGACTAGGTTCGCTTTGCAAGGAAGGGAAGGCATCCGTGCAGGTAGAAAAAGGCGGAGGTCAAGCTATGGGCACAAGGAGGTAAGGTATAGTAAGTTACTTCTTCGTCTTTTGCTTGTCATTGGATTGGAAGCCGCAGGCGATGCCTTCTTGCTTGTGTAGTTGGCCTTGCCTGCTTAGTGCGGAAGTGCGTAAAGTAGGCTCATTCTTTGGTTTATAAAGATCTTGTAGTAGCCGAAGGTAGTCCGCTTGTTAGATTGAATTGAATCTTATATAACAACCGGGGCCTTATTAATTTAGAGACTTTATCAATAGTATAAGTGGACCTCTCAAAGGTATAAGTAGACATTAGTCTTGCTGGTTCGGGCGGTAAGGCCCTCGGTAAGCTCGGGTTAGCCTGTCAGGGTGAATGCAGGTAGTGGATGTAGCTTTTCTTCTGAAGCGTCTTAGTTCGTAGCTGCCGAAGTGTAGCATTGAGGTGAGGAGCGCGCTAGCTAGGTGGAGTCTCCTTTCGGAACTACTTCTTTTCCTTTCTCTCTCTGCTATCCCATCCACTGAACTGTCAGTATCGAGACAAGTTCGGAATGTTGGCTGAGCGTAGACTAGTCTGTTCAGGCAGTCACAGGCTTGCTAAAGCTAAAAACGGAACAACGCTTCTCACTGACTACATCAGAAGCGAAATCCTCAACTTCAAATACAATGCGAGCTGGAACGGGGTTGCCTTAGCTACTGTGGTGTACATATGCCAGGAATCACACCATAGCCGGAGTCGATCGAGTGAGGATAAACCTACCTACCTTGGGGAAGGGCCAGATCTTGATGTAGAAAGGAGCGGAGCCACTCGCTTTACTAACCAAGCAAGGGGTGAGTGCGCTAGCGCGAAAGCCTAAAGCAAGACGGATGAGCGCACTAGCGCGAAAGCCGTTGCGCTAACGCGCATACGTTTTCTTGCTGCACATACGTTTTCTTGCTGGAGAGGAGCCTTAGTCGGTACTAGTCCAGGAGGTCAATACTAGCGAGAGTCCCACAGCTACGCTAGTTCGTTAGGTATAACGTGTTTCGGTCAGCTTTAAAGGCCAAACTAACCCAGTCGCTTTTTTGCAGCCCTGTGGAGTCAAGGCGAATCGAATGGTCAGGAAGGGAAGGAAGCAAGCAATTCGGACAGAATTAAGAGGGCTTGAAAGAATAAGATACGTAGAGCGTGAACCAAGGTTCATAGGCGGATCAAAGTCGAAAGGCAAAGCTGTTGGTTAGACGTAGACGAAGCCAAAGTATAGTTAGACGAAGCCGTAGGAACTCTTGCAACGCAATCCCAGCTACAGGAAGCTAACTCCCTAAGACGAATGAGTCACTTTCTGATCCTTACTCCCCGAAGGAACTCTTAGCCTCATAGCTACATGAGCTACATTAGGTTCCGTAGGGTTAGCAATACAAGAATCTCGATTGGAAAATACCTGAGGTAGGATTACTCAACGATCCTTGTTACCTTAACTCCCTTCTCCCGGGATGAAGCCTTAGAAGGAAAAGTATAGGGGACCCCAAAAACTCTTTAGCTTTAGATGTTATATGAACCCCTAACAAGGAACCGTAGGCATAGAGCTATCGGGTCATAACTCTTCTCACTCTGGCCTTAGGGTTCTTCTTTCAACAAGAAAAAATCCTTTCTTCATTTACAAACACTTATGTGATAATATTCCTAACAAAGATTCCGTTTGACTTGACCGTAGGACATCACGTTCCTCAATGCAATGGAAAACTAGGAGCACGGAAGCGATGAAAGCATGCCCACTTTCGCCGGCTAACACAATGGATCAATACAGGGGAAACTGGCCGAGAAGCCTAAGCTAGCTATCAGCTGCCCTAGCGAACGAAGTCTAGTCTTCTTATCGAGATGAGCATGAGTGGTCAAGCCCTGC